ATAAGATACACTTGGGTCAGAAAAACCCGTGCTCAAAATAGAAAAGATTTTTTTTTTCGATTTTGAGCACGGGTTTTTGTCAGTAAAAAAATGGTATTCGTATGTGGTTTTTTGAAACGTATCAATAAGCTAGACCCATGCTTCGAGTTGTTTCATGCCATAAATAAACTCGAACACTCAAGAAATCTGTCGGACAGGCGGATTCACACCTCTTACAACCAACACAGTCCTCTGTTCTTGGAGCAGAAGCTATTTGCTTAGCTTTACATCCGTCCCAAGGTATCATTTCTAATACATCTGTGGGGCAGGCTCGGACACATTGAGTACATCCTATACATGTATCATAAATCTTTACTGAATGTGACATTGGATCTATTAATTTTTGAACATCAGCAATTTTCGCTCTAGTAAACTTGTAAATGAATCATATATTTCGACACCAGACGAATCAATGATTTACCAGAATTTTTCTAATCAATCTACCTCTGGATCAATTCATAAGAAAGGGCCAAGATACTTTGATTTCTTACGTTTTCGTAAACATGATCATACGTTGTGTATCATACATGCGAATTAGAATTGATAAATATTCGAATTTCCATATTCGAAATTCGAATTTTTCTGATTAATACTATTTATTCAACAAATTCGATTGATTGATACGAGTTGATTTTCTGTTACGATAAATTGACGAAACAATAGCCGGTCCAATAGCTGCTTCAGCGGCTGCGATAGCTATAACAAAAATTGAAAAAATATTTCCTTTTAATTGGCGACTATCAAAAAAATCAGAAAAAGCTACGAAATTGATATTAACCGCATTCAGTATAAGTTCAAGACACATAAGGGCTCTAACCATATTTCGGCTCGTGATCAATCCATAGATACCGATAGAAAATAAATAGGCACTCAAAACAAGTACATGTTCGAGCATCATTGACCAACTCCTTATCAATTTCGATTCATTTCAATATGAACAACAATTCAACAGATTCGATTGACTACAGAATATAACAAGTACGGACCAAAAGAATATATTGGTAATAAATCGAATAAGAAAATTCTTTTAAACATAAACAATCTTTCACTTTCCCATTCACATATAAAATTCAAAGGAAATGCAGATAAAATAGAACAAAATGGAATTTAGATTGATGTTACTAGTTCTATTCTTACTGGCGAGCCACGACAATTGCACCTATCAAACCAGCTAAAAGAATTATTGAAATGAGTTCAAACGGAAGAAAAAAATCTGTTGATAAATGAATTCCAATTTGTTGACTATTATTTATCAAATCTTGCTCTATAATCTGATTTGATCTTGTAGTCCAAATAATCCCGTACCATGATGTATCTGGAATAGTAGTTATTAGTGAAACAAAAATACTTGTACAAACCATCAAAGTAACTCCATCCCCAACGGTCCAAAGATGAAAATCTTGGTAATATTCTGAACCATTTATGAACATCACAGCAAATATGATTAAAACGTTTATAGCTCCCACGTAAATAAGTAGCTGTGCTGCAGCTACAAAATGGGAGTTTGATAAAATATAGAATAAAGATATACAAACAAGAGCCAGTCCCAACGAAAAGGCAGAAAAAATTGGGTTGGTAAGTAATACTACTCCTAGACTTCCTAATACAAGACCTGATCCCAGAAAGATTAAAAGAAAATCATGTATCGGTTCAGGTAAATCCATTAGATGTAAAATAAAAGATAAATAAATCGAAATTTCATGACCTTATTGATACGACCAGGAAAAAATTTTATATACTAAATTCCTAATTGAATTAAATCCTAAGGAGTGTGAATTGATATAGGTACAGTTATAGGACTAATCTCATTCTTTATACGAAAGAGTAGTTCGAAACTATATTAAACTATACTATATTTATTAGAACATTATTTCTATTAAATATAGAAATATATAATAATTATTTTTATAATTCTAATATAAATAGAATAATATTCTATTTATTAAATTTCTAATAAATAAAAAATTCTAATAGGAATTTTATATAAATAATAAATAATCTATAGAATCCATTTTCTATTTTTAATATATTTTTTTTAATAATATAATTCTAATATTTAAATATAATATAATATTTAAATAGAAAAAAATTATATAAATTTGAAAAATAAATAAAAAAAAGAATTTTATTTGAATTGAATTGTTCGAATTGTATAATCGTCAATTACTGACATTGGTAAACGGCCCAAAGCAATTTGATTATAATTCAATTCGTGACGATCATAAGTCGAAAGTTCATATTCTTCAGTCATTGATAAACAATTTGTTGGACAATACTCAACACAGTTACCACAAAATATACAGATCCCGAAATCAATACTGTAATTAAACAATCGTTTCTTTCGAATATCAGTTTCCAGTTTCCAATCAACAACGGGTAGATCTATAGGACATACACGAACACATACTTCACAAGCAATGCATTTATCAAATTCAAAATGGATTCGACCGCGGAAACGTTCCGATGTGATTAATTTTTCATAAGGATATTGAATAGTTACAGGTAAACGATTTGCGTGGGATAAGGTAATCATGAAACTTTGACCAATGTACCTTGCAGCTCGTACTGTTTGTTGACCATAATTCATGAACCCAGTTACCATAAGGAACATATCGTGAATATCTATGAATATTTTTGTTTTGTTTCTTTCTCTTGTTTGAGACAAGTTATGAATATAGAATATCAATCTTTTACAGTGAAAACAGTCGAAACGAGGTTGTTAATAATAGATTACCGAGAGAAATAGGTAAAAGAAATTTCCATCCAAGATTTAATAATTGATCCATTCTTAGCCTAGGCAAAGTCCATCTTGTTGTGATAGAAACGAACAAGAACAAATAAGTTTTAGCTAATGTAATAAAGATATCAATTGTAGTTCCAAAAATTCCACATGTTTTATTTATTTCAAAAAGCTCAGAAACGAATATGTACGGAATAGAGATATTCCAACCGCCCAAGTAAAGAACTGTTACAAATAATGAAGAAACTAATAAGTTTAAATAGGAAGCAACGTAAAATAAACCAAATTTGATACCCGAATATTCGGTTTGATAACCTGCTACTAATTCTTCTTCTGCTTCTGGTAAATCAAAAGGTAATCTTTCACATTCCGCTAGGGAAGAAATTAGAAAAATGATAAAACCTATAGGTTGACGCCACAAATTCCATCCCCAAAAACCATATTTTGATTGCGCGTCAACTATATCAACTGTACTTAAACTGTTAGATAATCCTAGTCGGTGATAACATTACTGTTCCCATCGCTATTACAGAACCGTACATGAGATTTTCACCTCATACGGCTCCTTGAAGGCCATAAATAAATCTAAGGACCCGGCCGGTTATTTATCTTGATATATCCCTAGGATAGATAGGATTCAAATCCATTGGACGGTCCTGAATTAGACCAATTGAATTCTGTCTGTTATAATAATAAATACAAAAAGGTACTTCTGAATTGATCTCATCCCTTAATAATTTGAATTTGTTGAGTAATAATTGAATTCTTCAATTCAATAAAATACTCCTTTAGAATTATCAATAACCCATCGTTTTCGATTACGTAAAAAAATTAGACACTAATTTATGAATTATGACATAAATTGTATCTCCATGAATATGGATATAAGAAAGAATCCAAAGGGATCCCTCTTTTTTTTATTTTAATTGTATTATATTATTATTCTTTCTTTTTTTTTTTCGTTCCTAATCTTCTTTTTTTTATGTGCAAAACAAAAGGGGACTTAAAAAAAAATTAAAGGATTATTTCGTTTCTGATAGTTATTTATTTAATTAGTGGATAGGAGCATACTCTGGATCGGAATTGTGGGGAGTACTGCCTGATTATTTCTACCAACTTTAAGCCCCAATTAGTATTCTTTTTATATTATGCAGAAATGCTCTTTTGGAGAATTTACATAATCTCCATTACTAATCCTTTGTGTATCTTGGTGTTTCTAACCATCCACTCATTTTTTATCAATCCCCCTTTATGGTAATACATGTATGGTAATTCATACAAATGGTAGTGAAAACTCAATAAGGTTGGTCTTTTGAGCCCGCTTCAAGACAGGATGACTAATCAACCAATTTTGGGGTAAACGCTTTCTTCTGCTTATAATTTTTTTTTTCCACTTAATTCTTATACATAGAAAATGAGACTCAATATTTTTACTGCAGATTCAAATGAAATTCAAATCATAGTATATTAATTTTATATATCTAGAATTCTATATATGTATATTAATATATATATTCAAAATATATATTAAATTAGAATATTAAATGTAAATGAATAAATAGAAGCTGTTTTATTTCACTCATATAACTATCTGATTTAGTTCATCAATCCGAATTCCGAATAAAAATAATGAAAATCAGGATATCTATTCAATTTTGTCTACCCCTTTCCTATAAAGAAGAAAAGAAATAAAGACGAAAAGAAAGGAGCATGGAAAAGTTTCTGTCTCAACGAATCACACGTAGAGATATTGATAACACACATAGAGTTAATGGTATTTCATAACTAATCGATTGAGCAGCAGCCCGTAGACCACCCAAAAAGGAATATTTATTATTTGACCCATATCCTGACATAAGAAGTCCAATGGGAGCAATACTCGAAATAGCAATCCATAAAAAAACACCGATATTGAGATCAGCTAAAACAAAGTTATAGCCAAAAGGAATTACTGAATAGCTTACTAGAATTGATATGACTGATATGGATGGTCCAATACTGAATAAACGAATATCTCCCCTAGATGGAATAAGATTCTCTTTGAAAAGTAGTTTTGTTCCATCTGCTAGAGCTTGAAGAACTCCCAAAGGACCGGCGTATTCAGGTCCAATACGCTGTTGTATCCCTGCGGATATTTCTCTTTCTAACCATACAATCACTAGTACACCTATTGTGATTCCCAATACAAGAGTAAAAATAGGGATAAGTACCCATATAATTCCATAGACCTCTTTTAAAGATTCCAATCTGGAAAAAGAATTGATATCTTGTACTTCTGTTGTATCAATTATCATTTCAACGATCAACTTCTCCCATAATGATATCTATGCTACCTAGTATTGTCATAATATCAGCCAATTTCATTCTTTTAACTAACTGGGGAAGAATTTGCAAATTGATAAAACCGGGGGGACGAATTTTCCATCTCCAAGGAAAACCATTCTGATCCCCTATTAGAAAAATTCCTAATTCTCCCTTTGGGGCTTCAACTCTCACATAAAGTTCTTGTTTCGGTAATTCAAAAGTCGGAGACGGCTTTTTACTAATGAATCGATATTCAAAATCATTCCATTCTGGATCCTTTTCTCTATCAAAGCAGCGGATTTCTAAATTCTCATATGGCCCTCCCGGAATTCCTTCCAGAGCCTGTTGAATAATTTTTATGGATTCCACCATTTCACCAATTCGTACTAAATAACGAGCTAATGAATCTCCTTCTTTTTGCCATTGAACTTCCCAATCAAATTCCTCGTAACATTCATAATGATCAACTTTACGTAGATCCCATTGTATTCCGGAAGCCCGAAGCATTGGTCCTGATAAACCCCAATTTATTACTTCCTCTCCACCAACAATGCCTACTCCCTCAACCCGTTCTAAAAAAATGGGATTTCGCGTAATAAGTTTTTGATATTCAACAACCCCTGTTAAAAAATAATCGCAGAAATCCAAACATTTATCTATCCAGCCATGAGGTAGATCAGCCGCTACCCCTCCGATACGAAAATAATTATGCATCATTCTCATACCTGTGGCAGCTTCGAATAGATCATATATTAATTCTCTTTCTCTGAAAATATAGAAGAAAGGGGTTTGTGCACCAATATCTGCCATAAAAGGTCCCAGCCATAGTAGGTGAGAAGCTATACGACTCAACTCCAACATAATTACTCGAATATAGCTGGCTCTTTTAGGTACTTGAATATTTCCTAACTGTTCCGGTCCATTTACGGTTATTGCTTCTGTGAACATAGTAGCTAAATAATCCCAACGTGTTACATAAGGCAGATATTGTACAATTGTTCGGTTTTCCGCAATTTTTTCCATCCCTCTATGTAAATAACCCAATATTGGTTCACAATCAATAACATCCTCACCATCTAGAGTAACAATGAGTCGAAGAACACCATGCATTGATGGGTGGTGAGGACCCATATTGACTATCATGAGGTCTTTTCTTGTAGATGGGGCATTCATAGGTTTTTCCTCGATTCATTCTTCCATGAATTGCTTAAAACAACAAGTAGTTCATCAAAATTCAAGATCTAATAAATCGAATAATTCAAAACGACTCTTCAAATTAATGAGTTTGTGACTCCCGAATATCCAACTGATTAATTAATTTTTTATAACGTATTCCATTTTTCTTTGACAAATAAGACAGGAGTCGTTGCCGTTTTCCCAGAATTTTACGTAAACCCCTTTGAGATAAATAGTCTTTTCTGTGCAATTCCAAATGTGAAGTAAGTCTTCGTATCTTATTGGTGAAATTGAATACTTGAAATTCAATCGATCCCGGGTTTTCTTCTTTTTTTTCTTGTGAAATAACTGGTATAAATGAATTTTTTACCATAAAAAAAAATGAAAGCTTCTCTTTCCCCCCCCCTTTTTTTTTATAGATTCTAGATATTTTTATTGATCAGTAATAATAATGACACTCATTTTCAATTTGGTATATACAATAATCTTAATTTTCTTAAGAATTCCTGATTTTTTTTTTCAAATTAATTATTATTAATCAATCCAATTCAAATAGGTATACAAAAAATACTATATTTATGCATTCACAAAAGAAAAATTGTAGACTTCAAATAAGAAGATTTTGTTGATTCATTTATAGATCTAATGGATATATTATTGAATTAGTATCATGCCTCAGAATAGAAGGTAAGACAATGCGTGTGTGCATCTATTTGTCTTCGCATACCAGATATGTTACGGGAAATAGAAAAAAGAAAAATGTAGATTAACGAATTTTCAATCGCGGATACATATGTATCCTTACCATACTGAAACGGCTGCCATTATTGGTATCAAACCAATAGCGATTCATACAAGCTAAATCTTCTAATCGATAATTTGGCCAAAGAAATAACTTTAAATTAATTAGTTTTTTTTTATGTCTATCAAGATCTTTACTTGTAGCCAAAACTTGACAGCAATTATTCACTTTATTCTCATTGTAAAATGCCGTATTTCTATGCACACTATTTCTATTCCTAGGATTGAAACAAATTAGAATTCTCAATTCTCTACGACGTCTAGCGGATAAAATATTTTCAGGAACAAGCAAATCATAATGATTTTTGTCTTTATTTTCAGTCAGCTTTTGATCTCTTGTTCTTGTAATGGATTTATCAAAATTCTTCTTATCAACGTACCTTTTTTCTCGGTATCTTTGATTAATTTGGTGCTTTCTCTTATGAATCAACGAAACGCTTATGGTTTGATACATACTAAATTGTTCATGGTTTTTTCTAGACAGACGAATTGGTTCGATACTCAATATTCCTTTTTTCATCAATTCTGTATTTTTATTCAATTCTGTAAGAATGAAATCCTTCTGATTCTGAATTTTCATAATATCTAGACTTAGTTCTCCTCTTTGAATAGAGGCTATAGCAATTTCTTTTAGATTTATCAGTCTAAGCAGGAGACAATATACTTTGATATTATTCATTATTCTTTCATTTAAGCAATCACGCCAGTTCAATTGAAAAAGCAAATACTTTCTTAGGAAGCAATTAAGTTCTGCTTCGATGCTGTTCTTGTATTTCTTTTTTTTTACACCCTTTTTCATGTCCGATCCTGCATAATCTTCTTCAACATCTTTTTCTTTCTTTGAGAGAGATGCTTCAAGATTTAGTCGACTTGCGTATTCTGTTTTTCCTTGATTTCGAGTCTCTAACTCTAATTCAAGAGATTTTTTTTTTTTCGATGGTCTAAAAATATCTATTTTTTTCTTTTCAGTGATGTTTTTCTTTTCACTAACATTTTTATTTACATTAAAATTGAAAAAAAGTAATTTGATTGGTATGATCCATGGGTTACTCGTATATGCATTATAAAATATAAAAAATTTAGAGAAGAAAAAAAATTCCCGCTTCGCTATGGAACGATTTAGTATTTCTACATTCATTCCCATCCAATCAAAAAAAAACCTTTTTTGATTGGATGGGTTGATTTCTTGATGAAGCGAAAAATAATAATCGGTATCGATCCAAGCCCCAAAATCCACTTTATTTCTAAGACAAAAATTCAGAATTCTCCAATCAAAATACTTTCTATCCAGATTTTTTTCTATATCTAGAATAGAATTTTCTACTATATAATTCTTGATAGGAATATCATCCGTCATATCAAATAATTTTTTTTTACGCGTGTTGTAATTATAAGAAATCGCTTGGTTATTATTTGCTTGGAATGGCGATCTATATCCATAAATATATGAGTCTTTCTTATCTGCATAATTAATAGATTTATATGATAAAAGATCATACCCATATTGTTTTTTCATTTTTTTTTTTGGATTTGTTAATGAGTCTACTTCTTGTTTTTTGTAAAGAATTAATCTGTTTTTTTCATATGAATGACATTTGGTTAAATCTTTATTTTGAGTCACATGGCGTTCATTCATTCTATTTCGCCATTTTTGTGGGACTAATCTAGACCATCCACTCTGAGATAAATCGTATTGATAATGACCTTTTAACCAATTTGTCCATAGATTCATTACATAATTGGGAGGGTTCTTATGTTTTAATTTGGAATGAAATATTCCTTGTACTCCAAAAAAAAAATCCTTTATTTCATTCTTAAGAAAAAGAGGTGTTCCATGATATTCAAAAACAGATCTTAATTTATACTTATATAAGTTAATAACTTGGGTTTGTGATAATTTGTAAAATACATATGCTTGTGACAAAGAGGATACGTCGCAAAAATTCTGTGAATTCATATTACTAATATTATAAATTGATTTTTTTATAGTAGAAATAAAGTGAATTAGACTTTGATTTTTTTTATCACTTCTTTTTCTTTCTTCATTTGCTTCATTATTGTAAATGTATTTATTAAGAATTTTTTTTGTTGATTCAAGAAAAAGTTGTACATTGATCCTAGAAATATTAATGATACATACAAAGATATGTATGTATACCCTTTCCATGAAAAATTTAAAAAAATAATGTGATTTACGGGCTAATCGAACATTTCTTCTTTGTAATATCTGCCAAATATCTTTTTGTAATTCTAATCTTTTATCATCATAAGTGGTTTTCTTAGAATAAAGATTTCTCTCTGAAATTAGAAACCCCTTTTTCTTGTCTTTTTTTAATTTTTCTATTTGTTTTATGATTTTCTTTGTTCTATCATTCAGATCTTTTATTTTTTTTTCTGTCAATGAACAATTTGTCCAATTAATAGATTGAATTGGAATGGCGGATTCGTAAATCATTGGATTACTCTTACTGATTGTTGAATCTTTTTGAATTTCATTCAATTCATATATTTTTCTCAATCCAAATATAAATAAGAGATTTGATAGTGATAGTTTTTTTATTTTTTCTTTTAGAAATAGAATCTTTTTGAGAATACTTTTGATGATCCATTGTGCTGTTTCTTTTGAGACATTTAGAAAAAATTTTGTTCTTTCGTTTAAAACTTTTAGAACTAGAAAAAGATTCTTTTTCCATTTTTTTCTTTTTTTTTTAAGTTCTTTAAAAATGGGATCAAAAAAAGAAAGTCGGTTTCGGGGCGAAGAAGAAAAGGGCAATTCTACTTCCATTCCGAAAACTGTTAAAAAGAAAAAATCCATTTTTTTCGCTTTTTTTTTTTTCATTGGGTCCTTTTCCTTTTGAGGGGATCGTAGCTTAGATCTGTATCTGTGCCAAGGTTTCAGACGAAAAGGAAAAAGGATCTTTATTTGAATACCCTCGGTTA